TATTTTTTTTATACATGTCAAAGTGATGGAAAAGAAAGGATATCTTTTACGTACCCCCCCAGTTTGGCAACTTTTTTTGAAATGATACGAAGGTCTCTGTTCAGAAAAGAAAAATCCCCTTCTAATGAATTTTATAATCAGTGGAGTTATAGAAATGAACATAAAAAGAAAAAGTTAAACAATAAATTTTTAAATAGAGTAAAAGCTCTCGACAAAACTCTAAATAAAGAATTTTTTGTTATGAATGTACTCGAAAAAAGAACTAGATTGTGTAATGATAAGACTAAAAAAGAATACTTAACAAAAATATATGATCCTTTCTTGAATGGACCCTACCGGGGACGGATCAAAAAATTGTTTACACCTTCAATCATAAATGAAGCTTCTATAAAAAATTACAGAGAAAGGGTTTGTATAAATAAAATTCATGGTATCCTTCTTATTATCAATTACTTAGAATTTGAACAAAAAACAAATCCATTTGATATAAATGATAGAAAATCATTAGTAACAGAAATTGGTTATTTATTGAATTTAATCAATGAATTGGCTGTAAAATCAACATCAAGTTTAAATTTTAAAAGACTTTTTTTAGTTCCAGAACACGAACAAGTAAGAATTCATTCAGAGGATCAATTAAAAATTTTTAATTTTTTATTCAATGCAGTTAGAACTGTTCCGAACGATAAAACAATAAAAAAAAAATCTATTGGAATAAAAGAAATTAATAAAAAAGTTCCTCGGTGGTCATACAAATTAATCAACGATTTAGAACAACAAGAGGGAGAAACCGAGGAAAGTGTGGTAGAGGATCATGAGATTCGTTCAAGAAAAGCCAAACGCGTAGTGATTTTTACTGATAACCACCAGAATACTGATGCTTATACGAATACCCAAGAAACTAATAATACTGATCAAACAGACGAAATTGCTTTAATACGTTATTCACAACAATCGGACTTTCGTCGAGACATAATCAAAGGCTCTATGCGCGCTCAAAGGCGTAAAACAGTTACTTGGAAACTTTTTCAAGCAAATGTGCATTCCCCCCTTTTTTTGGACCGAATAGACAAATCTTTTTTTTTTTTTTTTGATATTTTGGCGCGTATGAAAATAATTTTTAGAAATTGGATGCGGAAAAACACAGAATTTTCGGATTATACAGAGAAAAAAAAAGAAGAGGACAAAAAAGAAGAAGACAAAAGAAAGGAGAAAGCGCGTATAGAAATAGCAGAAGCCTGGGATAGTATTTTACTTGCTCAAGTAATAAGAGGTTTTTTGTTAGTAACCCAATCAATTCTTAGAAAATATATTATATTACCTTCATTGATAATAGCTAAAAATATAGTCCGTATACTATTATTTCAATTTCCTGAATGGTCTAAGGATTTAAGGGATTGGAATAGAGAAATGCATGTTAAATGTACCTATAATGGCGTTCAATTATCAGAAAAAGAATTTCCAAAAAACTGGTTAACAGACGGTATTCAGATCAAGATCCTATTTCCTTTTCGTCTTAAACCGTGGCACAGATCTAAACTACAAGCCCCTTATAATGATCCAATGAAAAATAAGGATCAAAAAAATGATTTTTGCTTTTTAACAATTTTTGGAATGGAAACTGAACTACCTTTTGGTTCTCCCAGAAAACAACTTTCATTTTTTGAACCCGTTTTTAAAGAACTAAAAAAAAAATTGAAAAAGAAATGTTTTATAATTCTAAGAATTTTAAAAGAACAAACAAAATTGTTTCTAAATGTCTCAAAAGAAACAAAAAAATGGATCATTAAAAGTATTCTGTTTATAAAAGAAATAATAAAAGAACTCTCAAAAATAAACCCAATTACATTATTTGGATTTGGATTGAGAGAAATAGAAGTATATGAATTGAGTGAAACTAAAAAAGATTCGATAATTGGTAATCGGATGATTCCTGAATCGTCGATTCAAATTATATCTCAGGGTTGGACAAATTATTCATTAACAGAAAAAAAAATGCAAGATCTAACTGATAGAACAAATACAATCATAAATCAAATAGAAAAAATTACAAAAGAAAATAAAAAAGGATTTATAACTCCAGATATAAATTTTAGTTCTAACAAAATAAGTTATGATGATAAAAGATCAGAATCACAAAAAAATATTTGGCAGATATTAAAAAGACAAAATGTTAGATTAATCCTTAAGTCACATTATTTTATAAAATATTTCATTGAAAGGATATACATAGATATCTTTCTATGTATCATTAATATTCCTAGCATCAATACAAAACTTTTTCTTGAATCAACAAAAAAAATTATTAATAAATACATTAACGATAATGAAGTAAATCACGAAAGAATTGATAAAACAAATCAAAGTGTAATTCCCTTTATTTCGACTATAAAAAAGTCACTTACTAATATTAGTAACAAGAATTCAAAGACTTTTTGTGACTTATCTTACTTTTCACAAACATATGTATTTTACAAATTATCACAAACTCAACTTATTAACTTATATAAGTTAAAATCTGTATTTCAATATAACGGAATGTCTCTTTTTCTTAAGAATGAAATAAAGGATTTTTTTGTTGTAACACAAGAACTATTTCATTCCGAATTAAGACATAAGAATCTTCGCAATTATGGAATGAATCAATGGACAAATTGGTTAAGGAGTCAGTATCAATGTGATGTATCTCACATTAAATGGTCTAGATTAGTACCACAAAAATGGCGAAATATATTAAATCAACACTGTATGGCTCAAAATAAAGATTTATGTGATTTATATGAAAAGGATCAATTAATTAACTACGAAAAAATTTTTGAAACAGATTCATTACTGAATCAAAAAGATAATTTAAAAAAACGATATAGATATGATCTTTTAGCATATAAATTTATTAATTATGAAGATAAGAAGGACTCTTATATTTATGGATCACCATTACAAGTAAAAAATAACCAAGATATTTTTTATAATTACAACACACATACACAAAAATCATTTAATATGCCGGAAGGTATTCCTATTATCCCTATCAATAATTATCTAGTAGAAGATGATATTAGAGATATGGAGATAAATCCGGATAGAAAATATTTTGATTGGAGAATTTTCCATTTTTGTCTTAAAAATAAGGTCGATATTGACGCCTGGATCGATATTGATACTGACACTAACAGTAATAAATATACTAAGACTAGGGTTAATAAGTATCAAATAATTGATAAAATCAATAAGAGGGGTCCTTTTTATCTCACGATTCAGCAAGATCAAGAAATCAACCTATCCAATCAAAAAGGGTTTTTTGATTGGATGGGGATGAATGAAGAAATACTAAGTTGTCCTATATCAAATATGGAATTTTGGTTCTTCCCAGAATTGGGGATACTTTATAATACGTATAAAATTAAACCGTGGGTTATACCAATTAAATTACTAGTTTTAAATTCTAATATAAATGAAAATGTTAGTAAAAACAAAAGCATCACTGGAAATAAAAAAAGAGATCCTTTTATATCAATATCGGAGAATTCAAAAAAATCTTTTGAATTAGAAAACCGAAATCAAGGGGAAAAAGAATACGCGGGCCAAGCGGATTTTAAATCAGCTCTTTCAAACCAAGAAAAAGATGTTGAAGAAGATTATACGGGATCGTACATGAAAAAACATAGAAATAAAAAGCAATACAAGATCAATACAAAAGCGGAGTTTGATTTCTTCCTAAAAAGGTATTTGCATTTTCAATTGAGATGGGATGATTCTTTAAATAAAAAAATAATCAATAACATCAAAGTATATTGTCTCCTGCTTAGACTGATAAATCCAAGAGAAATTACTATATCCTCTATTCAAAGGGGCGAAATGAGTCTGGATATTCTGATGATTAAGAAAGATTTAACTCTTACAGAATTGATTAAAAGGGGAATTTTGATTATTGAACCAATTCGTCTATCTATAAAAAATGATGGAAAATTTATTATGTATCAAACCATCGGTATTTCATTAGTTCATAAAAGTAAACACCAAATTAATCAAAGATACCGAGAAAAAAAACATGCTGATAAGAATTCTAATGAAGCCATTACAAAACATCAAAAGATGACTGGAAATATAGATAAAAATCATTATGATTTGTTTGTTCCTGAAAATATTTTATCACCTAGACGTCGTAGAGAATTGAGAATTCTTATTTGTTTCAATTCTGAGAATAGACATAGAAATGCAGCATTTTGTAATGGGAATAAGGTAAACAGTCAAGTTTTGGATAAAAGCAAAAAATATAAAAAAAAACTTATTAAATTTAAGTTATTTCTTTGGCCCAATTATCGATTAGAAGATTTGGCTTGTATGAATCGTTATTGGTTTAATACCAATAATGGCAGTCGTTTCAGTATGGTAAGGGTACATATGTATCCGCGATTGAAAATGCATTAATAGTACATTTTTGATATATTTCCCATACCATATCTGGTCTATGACGACAAAGAGATGCACACATGCATTGTCTTACATTCCACTGATACACGATACTAATTCAATGACATATCAATTTGATCTAGAAATGAATAAACAAAATATTCTTATTTTAGGTCTAAATTTTTATCTTTTGTGAGTGGAGAAAACAACCATCCTTTATGTATACCCTTTCAAATCCAAATAAAATTTACAAATTAAATTTTATTAAAAAAAAATTATAAATTAATAACAAAATTAAGATTTTTGTATATACAAAATGAGAGGCATTATTATTACTGATCAATAAAGATATCTATCAATAAAAATTTATTAAAATAAAAAGAGAGGGCGAGAAGATTTCATTTTATGGTAAAAAATTCATTCATCTCAGTTATTTCACAAGAAGAAAAAGACGAAAACAGAGGATCTGCTGAATTTCAAATAGTTAGTTTCACCAATAGGATACGAAGACTTACTTCACATTTAGAATTACACAAAAAAGACTATTTATCTCAGAGAGGTTTACGTAAAATTCTGGGAAAACGTCAACGACTGCTGTCTTATTTGTCAAAGAAAAATAGAATATGTTATAAAGAATTAATTAATCGGTTGGATATTCGGGAGTCAAAAACCCGTTAATTTGAAAAGGCATTTTTAATTATTTGATTTATTAGATCTTGAATTTTAATGAACTTTTTTTCGTTTTCAGCAATTCATGAAAGAATGAATCGAGGAAAAACCGATGAATATACCAGCTACAAGAAAAGACCTCATGATAGTCAATATGGGCCCCCACCACCCATCAATGCATGGTGTTCTTAGACTCATCATTACTCTAGATGGTGAAGATGTTATTGATTGTGAACCAATATTGGGTTATTTACACCGAGGGATGGAAAAAATTGCGGAAAACCGAACAATTATACAATATTTGCCTTATGTAACACGTTGGGATTATTTAGCTACTATGTTCACAGAAGCAATAACTGTAAATGGACCGGAACAGTTGGGAAATATTCAAGTACCTAAAAGAGCTAGCTATATCAGAATAATTATGTTGGAGTTGAGTCGTATAGCTTCTCATCTGTTATGGCTTGGTCCTTTTATGGCGGATATTGGTGCACAAACTCCCTTTTTCTATATTTTCAGAGAAAGAGAATTAGTATATGATCTATTCGAAGCTGCCACCGGTATGAGAATGATGCATAATTATTTTCGTATCGGAGGAGTAGCGGCCGATCTACCTCATGGTTGGATAGATAAATGTTTGGATTTCTGCGATTATTTTTTAACAAGAGTTGCTGAATATCAAAAACTTATTACACGAAATCCTATTTTTTTAGAACGAGTCGAGGGAGTAGGCATTATTGGTAGAGAGGAAGTAATAAATTGGGGTTTATCGGGACCAATGCTGCGAGCTTCCGGAATACAATGGGATCTTCGTAAAGTTGATCATTATGAGTGTTACGATGAATTTGATTGGGAGGTACAGTGGCAAAAAGAAGGAGATTCATTGGCTCGTTATCTAGTCCGAATTGGTGAAATGATAGAATCTATAAAAATTATTCAACAGGCTCTGGAAGGAATTCCAGGGGGACCCTATGAGAATTTAGAAATACGATACTTTGATAGAGAAAGGAATCCGGAATGGAATGATTTTGAATATCGATTTATTAGTAAAAAGCCTTCTCCTACATTTGAATTGCCGAAACAAGAACTTTATGTGAGAGTCGAAGCCCCAAAGGGAGAACTGGGAATTTTTCTGATAGGGGATCAGAGCGGTTTTCCTTGGAGATGGAAAATTCGCCCCCCGGGTTTTATCAATTTGCAAATTCTTCCTCAGTTAGTTAAAAGAATGAAATTGGCTGATATTATGACGATACTAGGTAGTATAGATATCATTATGGGAGAAGTTGATCGTTGAAATGATAATTGATATACCAGAAGTACAAGAGATTGATTCTTTTTCTAGATTAGAGTTTTTAAAAGAGGTTTATGGAATTATATGGGTGCTTATTCCTATTTTGACTCTTGTATTGGGAATCACAATAGGCGTACTGGTAATTGTATGGTTAGAAAGAGAAATATCCGCAGGGATACAACAACGTATTGGACCTGAATACGCCGGCCCTTTGGGAATTCTTCAAGCTCTAGCAGATGGGGCAAAACTAGTTTTCAAAGAAAATCTTCTTCCATCTAGGGGGGATACCCGTTTATTCAGTATCGGGCCATCCATAGCAGTCATATCAATTTTAGTAAGCTATTCAGTAGTTCCTTTTGGCTATCACCTTGTTTTAGCGGATCTCAATATCGGCGTTTTTTTATGGATTGCCATTTCCAGTATTGCTCCAATTGGACTTCTTATGTCAGGATACGGGTCAAATAATAAATATTCCTTTTTAGGTGGTCTACGAGCTGCTGCTCAATCGATTAGTTATGAAATACCATTAACTTTATGTGTGTTATCAATATCTCTACGTGCGATTCGTTGATACATAGACATAAACTTTTCTTTATTCCTTCCTTTCAAAGAAAGGGTTGGAATGAATTAAGTAGCTATCTTCATTTTTTTTATTCATTATTCGGGTTGATGAACTAAATCAAATAGTTATATGAGTGAAAGAAAACAGCTTATATATAAATTCGCAGTAAAAAGATTGAGTCTCATTTTCTATGTATAAGAGTTAGAGAGTTAAGCGGAAATAAACATAAACAGAAGCGACCGTTTCCCCCAAGATTGGTTGATTAGTCATCCTGACTTGAAGCGGGCTCAAAAGATCAACCGTATTGAGTTTTCACTATCATTTGTATGTATTACCACAGCGGGGGGTTGAGCAAAAACGAGTGGATGGTTAGAAACACCAAGATATGTAAAGGATTAGTAATGGAGATTATGTAAATTCTCCAAAAGGACATTTTTACATAATATAGAATACTCATTGGGGCTTTAAATTGGTAGAAATGATCAGGCAATACTCCCCACGACACGATTCCAATCCAGAGTATGCTCCTATCCACCGATTAAATAAATAACTATTGGGAACGAAATAATCCTTTACTTTATTTTGTAAGCCCCCTTTTTCTCAGAAATAGAAAGAAGAATAGGAACGAAAAAAAGAGAAAGAAATCCAATTCCAATAAAAAAATAAAAAAGATATCTTTTTTATTTTTTTCTTTCCCAGATACATATTAATAGGTATAGAATTTGTGTCATAATTCATGAATTAATTATAGAATTTTTTTCGTACGTGAAATCAACGGGTTATTGATATTTCTACAAGAAGTATTTTATTGAACAATTAAGTTATTACTCAACAAAGAAGAATTAAAATTCTTATTGAAATTATTAAAGATTAAAGAAAGGGTGAGATCAATTCAGAAGTACTTTTTTTATTTATTATTAAATAATTATAACAGACAGAATTCAATTGGTCTAATTTAGGACCGTCCAATAGATTTTGACTTTATCCATCCTACAAACGTATCAAGATAAAATAATACTGACGCGATCCTTAGATTTATTTCTGGCCTTCAAGGAGCCGTATGAGGTGAAAATCTCATGTACGGTTCTGTAATAGCGATGGTAACAGTAATGGTATCACCGACTATAATTATCTAACAGTTCAAGTACAATTGATATAGTTGAGGCGCAATCAAAATACGGTTTTTGGGGATGGAATTTGTGGCGTCAGCCTATAGGGTTTATCATTTTTATCATTTCTTCCCTAGCAGAATGCGAGAGATTACCTTTTGATTTACCAGAAGCAGAAGAAGAATTAGTAGCAGGTTATCAAACCGAATACTCGGGTATAAAATTTGGTTTATTTTATGTTGCTTCCTATCTAAACCTATTAGTTTCTTCATTATTTGTAACAGTTCTTTACTTGGGAGGTTGGAATATCTCTATTCCGGACATATATGTTTCTGAGCTTTTTGAAATAAATAAAACATGTGGAGTTTTTGGAGCGACAATTGGTATCTTTATTACATTAGCTAAAACTTATTTGTTCTTGTTCATTCCTATCACAACAAGATGGACTTTACCGAGGCTAAGAATGGACCAACTATTGAATCTTGGATGGAAATTTCTTTTACCTATTTCTCTCGGTAATCTATTATTAACAACTTCTTCCCAACTCTTTTCGCTGTAAGGGAAATTTACAACTTGTCTCAAACAAGAGAAATAAACAAACATAAAATTATTCATAATATATATTAACGATATGTTCTCTATGGTAACTGGGTTCATGAATTATGGTCAACAAACAGTACGAGCTGCAAGGTACATTGGTCAAAGTTTCATGATTACTTTATCTCACGCAAAGCGTTTACCCGTAACTATTCAATATCCTTATGAAAAATTAATCACCGCGGAGCGTTTCCGCGGTCGAATCCATTTTGAATTTGATAAATGTATTGCTTGTGAAGTATGTGTTCGTGTATGTCCTATAGATCTACCTGTTGTTGATTGGAAATTGGAAACTGATATTCGCAAGAAACGGTTGCTTAATTACAGTATTGATTTCGGAGTCTGTATATTTTGTGGTAATTGTGTTGAGTATTGTCCAACAAATTGTTTATCAATGACTGAAGAATATGAACTTTCTACTTATGATCGTCACGAATTGAATTATAATCAAATTGCTTTGGGTCGTTTACCAATGTCAGTAATTGATGATTATACAATTCGAACAATTTTTTATTCGCCTCAAAAAAAATAAGTAAATCTCTTGATTAAAGAATAATTTATAATTACTTTACTAATACTATTACTTTACTAATAAATAATACTAAGGTTAAGTTTTGATCTAATCTAAAGGAATCGGGTTTCTTTCGTTTTGTTTGGTCAATAACTACAAATCCCAACTATTGATTAGTTGGTTAAGAATCACGTCTTAATTTGGATTGAAAATCCATTAATTAATATATCTGTAATTATTTTTACATATATAGTTTCAAATTAGAACTACTCTTTCAGATAACGAATTAAATTAGTCCAATAATTGTACTTACATTTATTCATATCCCTTAGTATTTATTTACTTAGGATTTAATTAGGAATTGCTCAAAAATTATAAATTTTTTTTTCTGTTCGGATTTCAATAAGGTCATGAAAAACATTTCTATTTATTTATCTCTTATTTTACATATAATGGATTTGCCCGGACCAATACATGATTTTCTTTTAGTCTTTCTGGGATCGGTTCTTATACTAGGAGGTATGGGAGTGGTATTATTTACCAACCCCATTTATTCTGCCTTTTCATTGGGACTGGTTCTTGTTTGTATATCCTTATTCTATATTCTATTAAACTCCTATTTTGTAGCTGCTGCACAACTCCTTATTTACGTGGGAGCTATAAATGTTTTAATCGTATTTGCTGTGATGTTTATGAATGGTTCAGAATATTACAAAGATTTGAATCTTTGGACCGTTGGGGATGGGGTTACTTTGCCAGTTTGTACAAGTATTTTTGTTTTACTCATGATTACTATTACAGATACGTCATGGTACGGGATTATTTGGACTACAAGATCAAACCAGATT